TCGGAATATATTCAATATTCAATCAACCTCTTTCATCTTTTATTTTTCGTTTTTTTGTAAATCAATTGCGAAATGTTTTTCTATAGTGTCCAATATTTGTTTTGCGTCTTCTATGCGAAAATGCTCAATTTTAATAAGATCTTCTTGACTCTTATTCAAAAGGTCCAATAATGTATGTATATTGGACTTTTTGAGGCAATTATAGATCCTAGGTGGCAATTCTAATTGATCAATAAAAATATATTTCAATGCTTTTTTTATTTTGTTTTTACTTAGTTCAGTCAATCTATTGTGAAAGGTAAAAAGGGGTAAAGAAACTTTGTGTTGATTGTCCTCTAAATGTAAGTTTTCTTCTTCCGCATGTAGAAAAGGAATAAATAAATCAATTAAATTCCGGGAGGCTTCATAAAGGGCTTCTTTCGGAGTTAAACTTCCATTTGTCCATATTTCGAGAAAGAGTATCTCTTGGTTTTCATTCCCATAAGAATGAATACTATGATTCACGTTTCGAACAGGCATGAATAGAGCATCTATAGGGTAACTTCCATCTTGAAAGTTATTTGGCGCTTTTATACGATATCCGCGATTTCTCTCGAGTTGTAATCCAATACACAAATCAATTGGTTCTGTCAAGCTAGCTATATGCTGTGTATTGTCAACTATTTCGACATAAGGTGGCAAGATGATATCTTGAGCAGTTACACATCTAGGGCCCCTAACACAAATAGACGCCTCACAAGTTCCATATAGATTACTTCTCAATACAATTTCTTTCAAATTCATTAAAATTTCGTGTACTGATTCTTGAATACCTACTATGGTAGAGTATTCATGTGGTATTTTCTCAAATTTTGCACGTGTGATACATGTTCCTTCTATTTCTCCAAGCAAAGCTCTTCGCATCGCAACGCCTATTGTGTCAGCTTGACCTTTCATCAGTGGAGAGAGAATAAAGCGCCCATAATAAAGACATTTACTATCTGTTCTTGATTCAACACACTTCCACTGCAGTGTACGGGTAGATACTCTTATTTTCTCTCGAACCATAGTAATATTATAAAATATTGATCATATTTTTGAATCATTTATTTCTCTTGAAATTTCTTCAATTTTTATTTCTACACACGTCTTTTTTTAGGAGGCCTACAGCCATTATGCGGTATAGGGGTTACGTCTAGCACGAACCTTACTCGTACACCACTTCTACGAATAGCCCGTAATGCTCCATCCCTTCCGAGACCGGTACCCTTTATCCTGACTTCTGCTCGTTGCATACCCTGCCCTACCACTGGACGAATAGCACTTCCCGCCGCGGTTTGAGCCGCAAAGGGTGTCCCTCTTTTTGCACCCCTGAATCCACAAGTACCGGCGGAAGCCCAAGAAACCACCCGACCCCCTACATCCGTAACAGTCACAATGGTATTGTGGAAACCTGCTTGAACATGAATAACGCCCTTTGGTATTTTACGTGCAGCAGTCTTACGCGAACGAATACGACGCCGCCGATAAACAATTCTTGGTCCGTGTTTTGCCATATTTTATCATCTCATAAATATGAGTCAGAGATATATGGATATATCCATTTCATGTCAAAACAAATCCTTCATTTTTTTTTACGGAAATCAAATCTTTTACAAAATTCCTTTTATTTTTAGTAGAATAATTATCCTTGTCGTTGTTTATGTTTTGAGTTAGAACAAATTACTGTAATTCGTCCTCGTCTTCGGATCAGACGACATTTTTCACAAATTTTACGAACAGAGGCCCCTTTTTTCATATTTGTCATTCCTTACTTTAATTCCGAGTCTATTTCTTGGAAGAAAATAAGTTTCTTGAAATTTTGAACCTCGAATTGTATTCTCATGGGAAGGAATGTTGAAGTTGAAAAACCACTTAGTCCTTTGAATCATCCGAATCATCTGAATCGTTGTGGGGGAATCTATAAATTATACGGCCTTTGGTTAAATCATAAGGGCTTATTTCAATCTTAACCCTATCTCCCGGTAGGATTCGTATAGAATTACGTCGTATCTTTCCTGAAATATAACCTAGAACTACCTTTTCGTTATCTAAACGAACGTGGAACATAGCATTAGGAAATGATTGAATAACCAATCCTTCTACTATCCATTTTTGTTCTTTCATTCCAAGCAAAACCTCCTTAAGGCACCAACTAATAGGGGGAAGAGAATAGATAACTTGCTCGTTCTATCACAAATAAGAAATTTTTGATCTAACTCGGATATCAGAAGGATTACCATATATAACATAAAATTTCTCCACCAATTCCTTCTAGTCGAGCTTCCCGATCCGTCATTATACCTCGAGAGGTAGAAAGAATTACAATTCCCATTCCACTTAAAATTCTAGGAATTCGTTGATAGTTAGAATAGATTCGTAGACCAGGCCGACTGACTCTTTTTAAATTTAAAGTATTTCTATATGGTCCTTTCCTATTTCTTCTATGTCGCAGAGTTAAAACCAAAAAATATTTGTTTCTTTCTTGGTGTTTTCTCGCATTTTCAATAAAGCCTTCTCGTAAAAGTATTTTAACAATGCTTTCGGTGATGTTAGTAGATGCTATTCGAACTGTTCCTTTTCTATTCATGTCAGCATTTCGTATAGAGGTTATTATATCAGCAATAGTGTCCCTACCCATGATAAACTAAAATCAGTGGTGTCTCCGAATTTTTATATAATCAACATGCTTTTTTTATTAGTTTATTTTTTTTATGAATTAAAAAAAATAAAAAAAAAATTCAAAATGAAAGGTATATACGTGATACACAATCTACAATTTCATTCAAATATCCTACTTCTCATCTTATAATACCTCAGGAGCTAATGAAAGTATTTTAGGAAATTTTTTTTTCAATTCCAGGGCAATCGCACCAAAAACTCTACTTCCTTTTGGATTTCCTTTTTGATCAATGATAACTGCAGCATTGTCATCATATCGTATTAGCAGACCATTGTCGCGTTTGAGTTCTTTACAGGTACGTACAATTACAGCTCTGATCACTTCTGATCTTTCTAAGCGCGTACTTGGTATTGCTTTTTTGATCACAGCAACAATAACGTCACCAATACGAGCATATCGACGATTGCTAGCTCCTATGATTCGAATACACATTAATTTTCGAGCCCCGCTGTTGTCTGCTACATTCAAATGGGTCTGAGGTTGAATCATATCTTCTTTTTATCTGTTCTTTCAATAAATGCAAACAAACAAAGAGCGAAAAAGAAAAAGAAATATTGTTTGCCGAAAATAAAAAGTAAAAAGAATCTACGGTTGTTTTTATCCCCAAGATCTATTTCCTTTGGTTCTACATTCCTATCCTGAAATAATGAATTGAGTTCGTACAGGCATTTTAGATGCCGCTATCGAGATAGCCCTTCGGGCTATATTTTCTGATACTCCGCTTATTTCATAAAGTATTCGACCGGGTTTGACAACAACTACCCAATATCGGGGGGATCCTTTCCCCGAACCCATACGGCTTTCCGCAGATTTTACTGTAACTGGTTTGTCTGGAAATATACGTACCCATATTTTTCCACTGCGGCGTGCATTTCGCGTCATTGCTCGCCGACCTGCTTCTATTTGTCTAGACGTGATCCAAGCAGGTTCAAGTGCCTGAAGAGCATATCTTCCGAAACAAATACGATTCCCCCGATAAGATATTCCCTTCATTCTTCCTCTATGTTGTTTACAGAATCTGGTTCTTTTTGGGTTATAGTTGATGGTTTTTTCTTAATTCCACCTCTACTACAGAACCGGACGTGAGAGTTTCTTCTCATCCGGCTCCTCGCGAATGAAAAAATTTCAATTAAAATTGAATATGAATATTTAAAAATTGAATTCGAATTAGAATAGAATTCTAAATTAATATATAGATTAATATATTCTAAATTTGAAAATGAATAAAAATGAATAATAAAAATGAATAGAATAATAATATTGAATTAAGATATACATTTAATAATACACTAAATCAATAGATTCTTTGATATTCATCTAATTTATTAGATATTTTTATATTAGGATATATAAGGAAATTTGAAATATATTATATATAGTTTGTCTATATTTTTTTGTATAGATATATTTTATTAGATTGCATTGCTAAAATAAAATGTGAGCAATTTAATAAAAAAGGAATTTTCGCGGGCGAATATTTACTCTTTCAATATCTATTTTAGTTTTATAGGATTAGTTTATCACTTTTCAGAATAGATGAATTGGTCTCTGGTTCGTTCCGCCATCCTTCCCAATGAATCATTAGGATTCTTTTTCAAATGAATCTTCTGTATTCATGGATTACATCGTTCCCATCGCTTCTTGATTAATGATTAGGTCTGAATTCTACAATGGAGCCCTTAATGAACTTTGTTCTTGAGCCAACCCTCTTAGTCTTTATTGGCCGGAGGCTCTTACTTTTTTCTTTTTTCTATGAATAGATTCATATCAGATAATTATGTGTGAATCTGTATTCATGCTTTATTACATTGTCTTTTATGATATGATTCAAAGACCTTACATAGTGGAATCGTATATCATTTAGATTCATTTTTTTTTTCTTTCTTTCGCCTTTCCATTTATCCGCATCCCCCTCCTTTAATGTATATTTTTCTTTTTTTTTTCTTTTGCTTGACAACTCATTTGATTTCTTGTTTATGAAAAAAAAAAATTCAGTTGCTGCAATGATAGGACCAAAATATCCTATCTTGACTGCTTCTTTGGATCCAGATAATGTGATGCGATGAGTTGGTTATTAGTTCTATAGTTATTAGTTCATACTTCATACTATGGGCTCTTACTTTTTTTCGTATTAATTCTAACAAAAACCAACGAGTCACACACTAAGCATAGCAATTCTATCAAAAGAAGAGGTCAATCGAATTTTTATTCAACCTTATATAATATAGAATTAAAAATGAGAATTGTTTTGATGGAAATTTGATGGAAAAAAGGCTGTCATTCTTTGTTCTATCGTTAAATCAAAACAGAAAGATAAGTCAAGTAAAGGCTTATTATTCCTCGTCTATAAATATCCAAATTTTGATACCCAATACCCCATAGATAGTTCGAAACGTATAGGCGTAATAATCAATTTTCGCGCGAATGGTTTGTAGGGGAACCCTACCCTTTCTTATCCAGTCAACACGTGCCTTATCTTTTCCACCGAGACGGCCCGCGATTTGTATTTTAATTCCTTTTGCCCCGGCTTGTTTGCCTAATTCAATAGCCTTTTTCATTGCTTTTCGAAAGAATACCCTATTTTTTAATTGTACGGCTATAAATTCTGCAAGAATTTTAGGGTGTCCATAAGGTTTTGCAATTTGTTTAATAGTAATGTTGAGTTTTCGGTTCACACAATTCAATTCTTTTTGTACGTTTATTTTGAGGTCTTCGACCGCTCGCGGTCTATTTTTTATTAATAATTTGGGAAATCCCATATAGATGATAACCTGTATCAGATCGATTCTTTTTTGAATTTCGATACGTGCAATTCCTTCGCCATATAGCGATGTTCTTGTATTTTTTTCTACATAATTTTTGATACAATTCCGTATTTTTTGATCTTCTTGTAGACCTTCAGAATAATTTTTTGGTTGTTCAAACCAAAGAGAATAATGATCTTGGGTTGTACCAAGTCTGAAACCAAGTGGATTTATTTTTTGTGCCATATTAGTAAAGTTTTAGCTCTCCTTTTATTAACAGTCTTAATAGTAAGTCGTCAAACTTTCTTAAAGTTGAAGAGTTCACTGCAGCCCAAACTTGTTGTATATCTTCTTTTGAAAACGTGTGTATATTTTTTCTAAATTCTTCCATGAAGAATGTATCTTGTAATACAATAGTTATGTGACAAGTAGGTCTTTTTATCAGATAATTACGTCCTTTAGCTCGGGGTTTTAATTTTTTTATGGTAGTTCCTTTGTTAACTTCGACTTTCCTAATCATTAACTCTGTTTTGTTGGAACCCTTATTGTGCCTAGCATTTGCTGCCGCAGAATAAATCAATTTAAAGATGGGATAACATGCTCTATAGGGCATGAATTCTAATATCATAAGTGCTTCTTCGTAGGAACGCCCACGGATCTGATCAATTACCCTGCGTGCTTTGTCAGCAGACATTCTTATATATCGACCAAAAGCATATATTCCCCTTCTCCTATTCAGTTCGCTTAATTCATCGTTCTCTTCTTGCCTTGACTTTTTTATGATTCCCATTAAAGTTTACCTCCTATTAATGAACAATAAACATCTGTATTTTTTATATTAACTTAACGACGAGATTTATTATCATTTTTTTCCTGCCCTCGTAAATAGAAAGTCGGTACAAATTCTCCCAATTTATAACCTACCATACGACTCTTTATGTAAATAGGCAAGTGTTCTTTTCCATTATAGATAGCAATTGTGTGTCTAACCATTGCGGGTATAATAGTAGATGCTCGAGACCAAGTTACAATTATTTCTTTTTCCTCCTTTGTGTTAAGCTTATCAATTTTTCTTAATAAATGATTCGCTACAAAAGGATTTTTTGTTCGTGAACGTGTCACAGTTAATTACTCCTATTTTTTTTTTATCAATGTAAAGACAAAGAAACTAATTCCTATTTACTACGTCGACGAATAATAAAATTATCACTATATTTATTCCTTTTTCTACTTCTTCTTCCAAGTGCAGGATAACCCCAAGGGGTTGTGGGGTTTTTTCTACCAATGGGGGCCCTCCCTTCACCACCCCCATGGGGATGGTCTACAGGGTTCATAACTACTCCTCTTACTACAGGACGCTTACCTAGCCAACGCTTAGATCCGGCTCTACCCAAACTTTTATGTTTAACTCCAACATTCCCCACTTGTCCGACTGTTGCTGAGCAGTTTTTGGATATCAAACGGACCTCCCCAGAAGGTAATTTTAATGTGGCCGATTTCCCCTCTTTTGCAATCAGTTTTGCTACAGCACCCGCTGCTCTAGCTAATTGTCCACCCTTCCCAAGTGTGATTTCTATGTTATGTATGGCTGTGCCTAAGGGCATATCGGTCAAAGGTAGGGCATTCCCCATTTTTATAGGAACTTCTGTACCAGAAACAATGGTATCTCCAATTATAGCCCCTCTGGGATGTAAAATATATCTTTTCTCACCATCCCCATAGTGTATGAGACAAATGTATGCATTTCGATTAGGATCGTATTCTATGGTTACGATTCTACCATATATGTCTTTTTCATTATTCCGTCGAAAATCGATTTTACGGTATAGACGCTTATGGCCTCCCCCTCTATGCCTTGCGGTAATGATTCCTCTGGCATTACGACCTTTACCACAACGACGCTGTCCATAGATCAATTTATTTCGTGGATTGGATTTCACTTGATTGTCTACGGCTCCGTTGCGTGTGCTCGGGGTAGAAGTTTTGTATAAATGTATGGCCATGCTATTAAATATTTTGATTTAGGTTTCTTTTCTTTCTAACTTTTCAATTCTT